AACGTACGTTTTCACATTTCTAATTTTAGGATTAAATTAAACAAAAGGATTTGCAAATAAAAGTGCTAATGCCACGACCAGTCCGTAAATTGTTAAAGCTTCCATAAAAGCTAGACTAAGCAATAAAGTACCTCGTATTTTACCTTCCGCTTCTGGTTGTCTCGCAATACCTTCTACAGCTTGGCCCGCAGCAGTACCTTGGCCAACTCCAGGTCCAATGGAAGCAAGCCCTACGGCCAATCCAGCAGCAATAACGGAAGCGGCAGAAATCAGTGGATTCATAGTAAGTTCCTCGTACAAAAAAAATAAATGGTTAATGATACAATCAACCAATGCATTATTACTTATTTTATCACTACGATCTATCGGGTCAAAGTAATTAAAAACTCTGAATTGAAATTATAATATTAGTGAATCGTCAGAATGACTTCGATATCTCTTTTTTTTTAGTTTCTACTCATAATCAAATCTTTGTAAACTCATATGCATATAGTTCTACTTATTGCATTTCTTAGTTTCGAACCATTCTTTCATTCAATATCTTCGTTCTTTACTTACTTTCTATATCCATACGTTCATCTGTTTTTTCATTCAATCTACAATTACAGACGAAAGAGAAAGACTTATATTGTATTGTAATCCATCTAAACGAAATGCAGTGTGGTTAAAAAAAAAAAATAAAAGAATCAACATTCAATAATAGTAATAATAAATAGTATTATAATATCAATATAAAATATAGATATTAATAATATACTGGGAAAGAAATAGGAATAAAATAATAAAATATAGAAATATATAATATATAATCCATAGGAATAATTCCTATATAACTAATAAATATCTAATATCACATATACATTTGTTTCTTACATAATGTAAACCACCTGACATTTTATTTTATATTGAATTGGATTTTAGAATCATTCTTCGAAACATATCTCATATCTAAGGGTTAAACTTATAGATATTACATATATCTAGTTTGACTTGACCCCCTAACCCATATTTTTCCAATTCCGTAATATCGTCTGTCTTCCCTCTTACGAGATTAGGTCATCCATACATATATAGATACAAATATATATGTATTATGTTGCCCAACCAAGTGCGTATTTGGAATCATGCATGACTTCGGGTAAGTGAAAAAAGACTATTAAAAAGCTAATCAATGATGACCCTCCATGGATTCACCTATATAAGCCGCGGCTAAAGTTGCAAAAATAAGAGCTTGAATACCGCTTGTAAATAATCCGAGAAACATAACGGGGATAGGAACTACTGAAGGTACTAAAGAAACAAGAACAACAACTACTAATTCATCAGCCAATATATTCCCGAAAAGTCGAAAACTAAGAGATAAAGGTTTTGTAAAATCTTCTAGGATGTTAATTGGTAAAAGTATTGGAGTTGGTTGGATGTATTTCCCAAAATACCCCAATCCTTTTTTGGTAAGACCTGCATAAAAATATGCCACTGACGTGAGTAAAGCTAAAGCAACAGTAGTATTTATATCATTCGTGGGCGCAGCTAACTCCCCATGAGGTAACTGTATAATTTTCCAAGGTAAAAGAGCACCTGACCAGTTAGAAACAAAAATAAATAGGAACATAGTTCCAATAAAGGGAACCCAAGGGCCATATTCTTCTCCAATCTGAGTTTTACTCAAGTCTCGAATAAATTCAAGGACATATTCGAAGAAATTCTGACCGTCGGTCGGAATTGTTTGTGGATTCCGAACTGCTATGATGACTGAACCTAATAAGATAGCAATTACGACCCAAGAAGTGATAAGTACTTGGGCATGGATTTGTAAACCTCCTATTTGCCAATATAAATGTTGGCCTACTTCTACACCCGATATATCGTATAACCCATTGAGTATTTTAATGGAACATGGTATAGCATTCATATTGTCCTCTGATATAAATCGAACTTAAAAAATTATTTTGATTCAACCATCTCTTTCTCAACTCACCAACATTAATCATCTTTTAATACAAATTGAATTTAGGATACTAAAAAATCACATAACATAATATAAATATCCCTATTTTTATCTCTATCTCTTTTTGAAGTTCAAGAATAGTAACCGATCCAATAAATCGATCGAGTTCCCAAACAATTAATTAATTTTATTATTCTTAATCATAATCAACGATTTCTTATATAGCTATAACGACCCTCGCAAATTGCGAATACTAATTTGTTAAGAATGAATCGAATTGAAGCTATAGCATCATCGTTAGCTGGAATCGAAATATCTGCGAGATCCGGGTCACAATTTGTATCAATTAAACAAATAGTAGGAATCCCTAAAATGACACATTCTCGAAGAGCCGTATATTCTTCTTGCTGATCAACGATGATTACAATATCGGGTAACCCCGTCATATATTTGATCCCACCCAAATATGTTTGCAAGGTAGATAATTTTCTCTTCACCATTGCTGCATCTCTTTTGGAAAGATGGTTGAGTTTCCCCATCTTTTGTTCGGCTCTTAAGTCCCTAAACTTATTAAGTCTCGTTTCCGTAGTGGACCAGTTCGTTAACATACCACCGAGCCACTTTTTATTAACATAATGACACCGAGCCCCTATTGCAGCTGATGCTACTAAATCCGCTACTTTATTTTTGGTACCAACGATTAAAAAGGTTTTTCCACTACTTGCTGCATTAAAAACTAAATCACAGGCTTCTGATAAAAAACGAGCAGTTCTCGTAAGATTTATAATATGAATACCTTTACGCTTTGCAGAGATGTAAGGGGCCATTCTAGGATTCCATTTTCGAGTACCATGACCAAAGTGCACTCCCGCTTCCATCATTTCTCCTAAATTGATGTTCCAATATCTTTTTATCATTTTTCCCCGCATTTCCCCACACTTCCTCTTTTTTTTTTTTTTTAAGCGACAAGGTACCCTGAAATAAATAATTGTTCCGACGGAACCTTCTACCGTGGATTGACCCTTGATATATAGCCCAAACCATTAATTTCTTTTAATTACTTATTTTTTTATTACTAAATTAATATAAATAATTGGGCCAACCTAACCAAATAGTTAAAGTAAAAAGAATGAATCTCTTCTTAGGAAAATCGCGTAAATGGTTGTTGTGATGTCCCATGAAAATTGTTTGGAGCACATAATTCTCTATGGTATAACAAAATATCTCCCATTTCCAACTCGAATAAATTTTTCCTTTTGATTTCCAAATAAATATTTTTGTTTTCCCTTGAATGGTGTACTAATTTTTTGAATCCAGTACCAACAGGAATAAGCCCCCCCAGAACAACGTTCTCTTTCAGTCCTTTCAACCAATCAATACGACCTCGTAAAGCGGCTTTTGCTAAAACTCGAGCGGTTTCTTGAAAACTCGCTTCGGATATGAAACTTTGAGTATTCAGGGATGTCCTCGTTATTCCCAATAAGATTGCCCGATAATTGATCGCTTCGTCTAAAGCACGTCCCGCTCGTTCCGCTCGCAACAATCTGATTAATTCTCCGGGTGAAAAAACATTAGACATTCCATCTTCTGAAACCAACACTTTTGATGTTATTTGACGTACAATGATCTCTATATGTCTATTATGGATCTGTACTCCCTGAGATCGATAAACCTTTTGAATTTTATTAACCAAAGAGATACGACTCTGGGCTATGGTTAACTCAGCTCCAATCAAGAATCCCCAGGGGATTCCAAGAATTCTTGGTATACGTTCGTTCCAACTTTCGACTCTCTTTTCGAGGTTCATCGATATTGAATCAATTGAACGCACTTCTAAGACCTGTTCCACTTTTGGAAGACCCTGCGTTATGTCACCAGATCTTGATTTTTCATATATAAATGTAACTAGTGTCTTTCCTTCATAAAGGATTTCTCCATAATGACCATGAACTGTTGCTCCTGGGGTAGCCAAATAGGGCTTAGCCGATCTTATAACTAAGGAGTCAACATGAACAATTAAAATTTGACCAGATTTTTTTATGTGTGGCCCATATTTGAATAAACATGCATTTTCACAAATAAATTGCCCAAGGCAAATTATTGTGGATGTCTCTTCACCAGAATCGTGATGAAGAAAACAACAATTTAAATGGAATGGATTCAAAATTATATTACTGCATGAATTGGGATTATAAATTCTTCTATTTTCATCCATTAAACAATATTTAAGTACTTGAAGTACTTTAAAAGTCTGTTTAAAATTGTTAAGTAGTAAATATTTCTTTAACGAGATTTGATTATGAGTTAATAAATGGTAAGATAAATAAAAATTCGTTATTTTAGGTACAATAGTACCTAAGGGACCCAACAAATACCTAATTGGGATTAGGGGATCCAATTCTTTTATCGCATTGTTATATTTCGAACCCTTGAATGGACTAATTCGAAAACAGTTGGATGATGACAAAATTATCAAAGATTGGCATTCCTTATGTTGATTCAACAGCGTACCAATAGTTCCTTGCTGTTGGATAAGTAATTGAAACTTCGCCTTGGAATGAAAGGGATTGATATTGGCGCGATCTAGCCCCTTATTAGGAATAGGAATCAATCCCGAATCTGTTATATTATATCTTTTTCCGCTATATGAAAGAGTGGACTTGACTAACTCAATTCTTATGAAATCACGAATTAGATCATTTGTCCTTACCTCAACAAAGGAGGCATAAACCTCTTTTTTGGAACCATTTTGTTTTTGGTCCCAATTTAATACTAAGCAAGTCCGAACTAATTGAATACTTGTGTTATAAATTCCTCGAATTGACTTGCCATATTCATAAAGGATATAATTGACAATTCGAAGTTGGACATCATTCTTTTCCCGCAAGAGATCCTGAGGAAAAAGTGTTGCTAAATTTATCCCGTCGGCTATTTCATATGTGACTACGGGCCGAACCGAAACAAAATACTTTTTCTTGGTAGGTGTGATCCGCTGGACATAGATCCAATCTTTCAATTTTTTTGATTCCTTAGAATTTTTTTTTTTTCCTGTTACTGGCGGTATCAAAATGCCGCAGTGCCTGGATATCTTATCTGTCTCTCCAGGAAAATGAATATCTCCATAAAAGATTCTCAGTTCAATACTTTTTTTTTTTCTTTCCACTCGAACTAATCCGCCTATTCGACTTCTTTTATTTAAAGCAAGTCGTGTATATACTCTAATGATACTATTGTTCCGGACCATTATGGACGAGGATCCAGGTAAAATATGCACTTCTTCGGGAATGAAAAAAAACCGATCTACTTTCATTTGGTATTTCAGACTCAATTCTTTTGTTCCTCGATACTCAATCAAATCCTCTTTTTTTATGATTGAATCTACCTCCGCAGTCCCATATTTAGTAATTCCTGAACTGCTTCTTCTGTATCGTGGATCATCAAAATAAGCAAGAATACTATTTCTACGTAAAATACCATTTATGGGTATTTCAATTGAAATACCAAAACAGGATATTAGTTCTTTTTGCCATTCTTGATCATATTTTAATGGGATGATGAATCTATTTTTTCGCCTTTTCGCTAATAAATCTGAATTCTCTTGGAGAATAGACGGATATATTAAATTCCACTTACCATTGGATATAATTCGATTAGATATTGAATAATCAATGATTTCCATATCTTTTTTACTAGAAATATCCAACAATTTATGTCTTACTCGATCATTAGTCATTGAGAGGTCAGAGATATATTTGTCTTCGACAGAAAAAGAATGAGCATTAATTTGATCTTGATCCTTGTGGATCGAAAAAGACATTATACTGGATCCGCGCGGGCCTCCTGCTAATATCCATAAATGACTTGTTTTTGGTAATAGATGAACATTACCATATGTATATTCGGGTGCATGGTAGACACCCGTACTCCAGTGCATTTCTCCCTCTGATTCAGAGTAAATATGTTTTCGGACTTTCTCTTTAAAATGAAAAGTGGACGTTCCCGCGCGAATCTCAGCAATCACTTGTTCTGATTCTACATATTGATTATTTTGAACTAAAATCAAACTCTTTGGCGGAATATTCACATTATGGATAACACTCCGATTCTCAATAATTACATATAAATCTATAGAACATAAAAAAGCAGGATGCCCATGACGGGTACGCGTAGGATGAACAAAATCCTCATTAAATTTTATTTTTCCATTAGAAGGAGCTCGTACATGTTCGGCAGTACCACCTGTGAATACTCCACCGGTATGAAAAGTTCTTAATGTTAGTTGAGTCCCCGGTTCCCCAATCGATTGACCCGCAATAATACCTACAGCTTCTCCCAATTCGGCTAGGTCACCATGAGTGGGACTTCGACCATAACATAATTGACAGATCCAAGATGTGCTTCTGCAAGTAAAGGGGGTTCGAATATATATTGGTCGTGCTCGAAAAGTTATGAATTGATTGATAAGCCCAATCCCAATATCTTGATTCCTAGTGGCAATACATCGTAGACCTATATATATATCGTCTGCTAATACACGACCAATTAGTGTTTGGGCAAAAATTATTTCTGTCATCTCATTTCGAGGACTCACGGAAATACCTTGGATAGTACCACAATCTATTCTACGTATAATAATGTGTTGAACCACTTCAACAAGTCTACGCGTGAGATATCCAGCATCTGATGTACGTACAGCAGTATCCACTACTCCTTTGCGGGCTCCGTAGCAGGAAATTATATATTCTGTCAAAGAGAGTCCTTCACGCAAATTGCTTTGAATAGGTAAATCAATCATTTGTCCTTGGGGATCCGACATTAATCCTCTCATACCTACTAATTGATGTACTTGAGATGCATTTCCTCTAGCTCCCGAAAAGGACATTAGATGGACTGGATTAGAAGGATCAGTCATCCGAAAATTAGGATTCATTTCTTGTCTCAAATATTCGCTTGTGGCATACCATATCTCAATAGATTGACGTAATTTTTCTACCGCATGTACATTCCCATAATGATGGTGTTTCTCCAAAAAAAAACTTTGTTGTTCAGCGTCTCGGACTAACCATCCCTTAGATGGTATTGTTAAAAGATCATCTATTCCTAATGAAATAGATGTAACAGTGGCTTGCTGGAAACCCAAAGTCTTCATTTGATCCAGGATATGTGATGTATATGCCATTCCGAAATGATCTATTAATCTGCTAATAAGTCGTTTCATAGCAGTTCTATCTATCACTTTATTGTGAAAGACCAGATCGACCCGTTCTGCCATAAGTACCCCCATATTCCGCTGAGTAGGATTCGACAATGGACCTGAGTCAGTGATTCGAAAACTTCCTTTCCTAAATTTTTATTTGCGCATAAATTAAGAAATTATGATACCAGTGAAATTGGAGAGACCTTAATTCCCACAGGTATGAATATCTCTAAATTTCTTAGTTTAGATAGTATATGAGTAGGCCCGGCAAAATCCCTGTATGGCTTCTTCTATCTCTCGATAAAAAAAAATATGACCGACGGTGGTTCGAATGTATACACAGCCAATTTCTTTT